GTCCTCGTAGCTTATACAAAGCATGACACTGAAGATGTCAAGATGGTCGCTACACGCACCCAAGGACAAAAGACTTAGTCCTAACCTTACCGTTGGTTGTTGCCAGGTTTATACATGCGAGTATCCGCGCTCCAGTGTAGACGCCCTGGGTACCCTAATCTAGGTCGACAGGAGCAGGCATCAGGCACACCCACAACGTAGCCCAAAACGCCTTGCAATTGCCACGCCCCCACGGGTTTTCAGCAGTAGTTAACATTAAGCAATGAGTGTAAACTTGACTTAGCCATGGCAAATCTAGGGTCGGTAAATCCTGTGCCAGCCACCGCGGTCATACAGGAGACCCAAGTCAACGTTATAACGGCGTAAAGTGTGGTCACATGTTATCTAAAGTAGCTAAGATTAAAAGGCAACTGAGCTGTCGCAAGCCCAAGATGCCCATAAGGCCGCTACCAAAGAAAATCTTAGACAAACGATCTATTGAAGCCCACGAAAGCCAGGGCCCAAACTGGGATTAGATACCCCACTATGCCTGGCCCTAAATCTTGATGCTCGATCTTACCGGAGCATCCGCCCGAGAACTACGAGCACAAACGCTTAAAACTCTAAGGACTTGGCGGTGTTCCAAACCCACCTAGAGGAGCCTGTTCTGTAATCGATGATCCACGATATACCTAACCATTTCTTGCCAAAGCAGCCTATATACCGCCGTCGCCAGCCCACCCAGCATGAAGGACCAACAGTGGACGCAATAGCCTTACCCCGCTAATAAGACAGGTCAAGGTATAGCCTATGGAATGGGAGCAATGGGCTACATTTTCTAGACTAGAACATACGGCAAAGGGATATGAAACTGTCCCTGGAAGGCGGATTTAGCAGTAAAGTGGGACAATCGAGCCCTCTTTAAGCCGGCCCTGGAACACGTACACACCGCCCGTCACCCTCCTCAAAAGCGACCCCCCCCCCCCATACCTAATAAGCTAAGCAGCCAAAGAGGAGGTAAGTCGTAACAAGGTAAGTGTACCGGAAGGTGCACTTAGACTACCAAGACGTAGCTTTAACAAAAGCATTCAGCTTACACCTGAAAGATATCTGCTCAAACCAGATCGTCTTGATGCCAAACTCTAGCCCAACCCACATGACCTGGAATAACAAAGCTACTCCCCTAAACCTAACTAAAGCATTTACTAGTCCCAGTATAGGCGATAGAAAAGACACCATTGGAGCGATAGAGATCACGTACCGTAAGGGAAAGATGAAATAGCAGTGAAATAACTAAGCTAAAAACAGCAAAGATCAGCCCTTGTACCTTTTGCATCATGGTCTAGCAAGAAAAACCAAGCAAAATGAATTTAAGTTTGCCACCCCGAAACCCAAGCGAGCTACTTACGAGCAGCTATTGTTGAGCGAACCCGTCTCTGTTGCAAAAGAGTGGGATGACTTGTTAGTAGAGGTGAAAAGCCAACCGAGCTGGGTGATAGCTGGTTGCCTGTGAAACGAATCTAAGTTCACTCTTAATTCTTCTCCAAGGAACACCAGAACCCTAATGAAGCGAATTAAGGGCTATTTAAAGGAGGTACAGCTCCTTTAAAAAAGAATACAATCTCTACGAGCGGATAAATAATCATACTACAAGACTACTGTGGGCCCTCAAGCAGCCATCAACAAAGAGTGCGTTAAAGCTCCATATATCAAAAATATAAGAACTATATGACTCCCTCCTCATTAACAGGCTAACCTATTTCAATAGGAGAATTAATGCTAGAATGAGTAACCAGGGTTCTCCCTCTTCGACGCAAGCTTACATCTGTACATTATTAACAAGCCACCATATACGATCAATCCAACAAGCACAGTATTAAGTATCTTGTTAACCCGACAGAGGAGCGTCCACTAAGAAAGATTAAAACCTGTAAAAGGAACTAGGCAAGCACGTCAAGGCCCGACTGTTTACCAAAAACATAGCCTTCAGCAAACCAATAGACAAGTATTGAAGGTGATGCCTGCCCGGTGACCTGAGGTTTAACGGCCGCGGTATCCTAACCGTGCAAAGGTAGCGCAATCAATTGTCCCATAAATCGGGACCTGTATGAATGGCTAAACGAGGTCTTAACTGTCTCTTACAGGCAATCGGTGAAATTGATCTCCCTGTGCGAAAGCAGGGATGCACACATAAGACGAGAAGACCCTGTGGAACTTCAAAAACAGCAACCACCCCAACATACATCCACCCCCACTTCGGGCTCACTTACCCCCACGGGCCATTGGTTTGCATTTTTTCGGTTGGGGCGACCTTGGAGCAAAACAAAACCTCCAAAAACTGGACCAAACCTCTAGACTAAGAGCGACCCCTCAACGTGCTAATAGCACCCAGACCCAATATAATTGATCAATGGACCAAGCTACCCCAGGGATAACAGCGCAATCTCCTCCAAGAGTCCATATCGACGGGGAGGTTTACGACCTCGATGTTGGATCAGGACATCCTAGTGGTGCAGCCGCTACTAAGGGTTCGTTTGTTCAACGATTAACAGTCCTACGTGATCTGAGTTCAGACCGGAGCAATCCAGGTCGGTTTCTATCTATGAAGAACTCTTCCCAGTACGAAAGGATAGGAAAAGTGAGGCCAATACCACAAGCAAGCCTTCGCCTTAAGTAGTGAAACCAACTAAACTACGAAAGGCTAGCACTCCACCCACGTCCTAGAAAAGGACCAGCTAGCGTGGCAGAGCTCGGTAAATGCAAAAGGCTTAAGTCCTTTAACTCAGAGGTTCAAATCCTCTCCCTAGCTTTTTCTCCCATGACCAACCACCCCCTTCTGATCAACCTCATCATAGCCCTCTCCTATGCTCTACCCATCCTAATTGCAGTAGCCTTCCTTACGCTAGTAGAACGAAAAATCCTAAGCTACATACAAGGCCGAAAAGGGCCAAATATTGTAGGCCCCTTTGGGCTACTCCAACCCTTAGCAGACGGAGTGAAATTGTTCATCAAAGAACCCATCCGACCCTCATCTTCCTCTCCAATCTTGTTCATCGCAACCCCTATACTAGCCCTCCTCCTAGCGATCTCTATCTGAATCCCCCTCCCCCTGCCATTCTCCCTTGCAGATCTCAACCTAGGACTACTCTTTCTACTGACCATGTCAAGCCTAGCAGTATACTCAATCCTATGATCAGGCTGAGCCTCAAACTCAAAATACGCTCTAATCGGAGCCCTACGAGCAGTAGCTCAGACTATCTCATACGAAGTCACCCTAGCAATCATCCTCCTATCCGTCATCCTCATCAGCGGTAACTATTCCCTCAGCACCCTTGCGGTCACACAAGAGCCTCTCTACCTTATCTTCTCCTGCTGACCCCTAGCCATGATGTGGTATGTGTCCACGCTTGCTGAGACAAATCGCGCCCCCTTTGACCTAACAGAAGGAGAATCGGAGCTAGTATCTGGCTTCAACGTAGAATACGCAGCAGGACCCTTCGCCCTTTTCTTCCTAGCCGAGTACGCCAACATTATACTTATAAACACACTAACCGCTATCCTCTTCTTCAACCCAAGCGTCTTTAACCTGCCCCAGGAACTATTCCCAGTAGCACTAGCCACAAAAGTACTTCTCCTATCAGCAGGGTTCCTATGAGTTCGCGCCTCCTACCCTCGATTCCGATACGATCAACTAATGCACCTACTATGAAAAAACTTCCTGCCACTCACCCTAGCCCTATGCCTATGGCACATTAGCATGCCAATCTGTTATGCAGGCCTACCCCCCTACCTATAAAACCCCAAGGAAATGTGCCTGAACGCCCAAGGGTCACTATGATAAAGTGAACATAGAGGTATACCAGTCCTCTCATTTCCTACGCTCCTAGAAAAGCAGGAATTGAACCTACACTAGAGAGATCAAAACCCTCCATACTTCCTTTATATTATTTTCTAGTAGGGTCAGCTAAACAAGCTATCGGGCCCATACCCCGAAAATGATGGTTCAACTCCTTCCCCTGCTAATGAACCCCCAAGCAAAGCTAATCTTCGCATTCAGTCTACTACTCGGAACAGCCCTCACAACTTCAAGCAACCACTGGATCACTGCCTGAGCTGGTCTCGAAATTAACACCCTCGCCATCCTTCCCCTGATCTCCAAGTCCCACCACCCCCGAGCCATTGAAGCCGCAACCAAATACTTTTTAGTCCAAGCAACTGCTTCAACCCTGGTACTATTCTCCAGCATGACTAACGCATGACACACCGGACAATGAGATATTACCCAACTAACCCACCCTACATCCTGCCTAATCCTAACCTCCGCCATCGCAATAAAACTAGGACTAGTCCCATTCCACTTTTGATTCCCCGAAGTCTTACAAGGAACCTCCCTTACTACCGGCCTACTCCTAGCCACAGTCATAAAATTCCCTCCAATCACCCTACTCTTTATAACCTCCCCCGCGCTAAGCCCAACCCTACTAACCTGCATAGCCCTTCTATCTGCTGCCCTTGGCGGATGAATAGGTCTAAATCAAACTCAAATCCGAAAAGTCCTGGCCTTCTCTTCCATCGCACACCTAGGCTGAATGACTATCATCATCTCCTACAACCCAAAACTAACCATACTAAACTTCTACCTCTACGCCCTCATAACAACTGCCACATTCCTAACCCTAAACTATATCAAAGCTTTAAAGCTCTCAACACTAATAACTACATGAACAAAAGCCCCCTCACTAAATGCAATGCTATTCCTAACCCTACTCTCCCTAGCAGGCCTCCCTCCCCTAACGGGCTTCCTTCCTAAATGACTCATCATCCAAGAACTTACCAAACAAAGCATAGCCCCGGCGGCAATCACAATCTCCCTCCTATCCCTACTAGGCCTATTCTTCTACCTCCGTCTTGCATACTGTGCCACAATCACCCTTCCTCCACACACCACAAACCACATAAAACAATGGCACACTAACAAGCCAACTCCCACCACAATTGCCATCCTGACCACCATATCTACCCTACTCCTGCCTATCTCCCCAATAATCTCTACCCCCCTATAAGAAACTTAGGTTCACCCAAACCGAAGGCCTTCAAAGCCTTAAACAAGAGTTAAACCCTCTTAGTTTCTGCTAAAACCCGCAGGACACTACCCTGCATCTCCTGAATGCAACCCAGGTACTTTAATTTAAGCTAGGGCTTTATCCCTCCCTCTAGACAGATGGGCTTCGATCCCATGACCCTATAGTTAACAGCTATATGCCCAAACCAACAGGCTTCTGCCTAACAGACCCCGGCACATTATTCATGCGCATCAATGAGCTTGCAACTCACTATGAATTTCACTACAGAGTCGATAAGAAGAGGAATTGAACCTCTGTGAAAAGGACTACAGCCTAACGCTTACACACTCAGCCATCTTACCTATGACATTCATTAATCGATGACTATTCTCAACCAACCACAAAGACATCGGCACCCTCTACCTAATCTTTGGCGCATGAGCTGGAATAGTAGGCACCGCCCTAAGCCTCCTTATCCGAGCAGAATTAGGCCAACCCGGCGCACTCCTAGGAGACGACCAAGTTTACAACGTAGTCGTCACTGCCCACGCCTTCGTAATAATCTTCTTCATAGTTATACCCATCATGATCGGAGGCTTCGGAAACTGACTAGTCCCACTAATAATCGGAGCCCCAGACATGGCATTCCCCCGAATAAACAACATAAGCTTTTGACTACTCCCCCCATCCTTCCTCCTGCTACTAGCCTCTTCTACCGTAGAGGCAGGGGTAGGAACGGGCTGAACAGTATACCCCCCTCTAGCTGGCAACCTGGCACACGCCGGAGCCTCCGTCGACCTGGCTATCTTCTCCCTCCACCTAGCAGGTATCTCTTCTATCCTAGGGGCCATCAACTTCATCACAACCGCAATTAACATAAAACCACCTGCCCTATCACAATATCAAACCCCCCTATTCGTCTGATCAGTACTAATCACCGCAGTTCTGCTACTCCTTTCCCTCCCAGTCCTTGCCGCTGGAATTACCATGCTACTCACAGACCGCAACCTCAACACCACCTTCTTCGACCCTGCAGGCGGAGGAGATCCAGTTCTTTATCAACATCTATTCTGATTCTTCGGTCACCCAGAAGTCTACATCCTAATCCTGCCAGGTTTCGGCATTATCTCCCACGTCGTAGCTTACTACGCAGGCAAAAAAGAACCATTCGGCTACATGGGTATGGTATGAGCCATGCTATCCATTGGCTTCTTAGGTTTCATCGTATGGGCTCACCACATGTTCACAGTAGGAATGGACGTAGACACCCGAGCATACTTTACATCCGCAACCATAATCATCGCTATTCCAACAGGCATTAAAGTCTTCAGCTGACTCGCAACCCTACACGGAGGAACCATCAAATGAGACCCCCCTATACTATGAGCCCTAGGCTTCATCTTCCTATTCACCATTGGAGGACTAACAGGCATCGTCCTAGCCAACTCCTCACTAGACATTGCCCTTCACGACACCTACTACGTAGTAGCCCACTTCCATTACGTACTGTCAATAGGCGCAGTATTTGCAATCCTAGCCGGATTCACCCACTGATTCCCACTGTTCACAGGATACACACTACACTCCACATGAGCCAAAATCCACTTCGGAGTGATATTCGTAGGGGTCAACCTCACCTTCTTCCCGCAACACTTCCTAGGATTAGCCGGCATGCCACGACGATACTCAGACTACCCAGATGCCTACACCCTATGAAACACCATCTCTTCAATCGGCTCACTAATCTCTATAACAGCCGTAATCATGCTAGTCTTTATCATCTGAGAAGCCTTCGCATCCAAACGCAAAGCCCTGCAACCAGAACTAACAAGCACAAACATTGAATGAATCCACGGCTGCCCGCCCCCATTCCACACCTTCGAAGAGCCCGCCTTCGTGCAAGTTCAAGAAAGGAAGGAGTCGAACCCCCATACGTTGGTTTCAAGCCAACTGCATAAACCACTTATGCTTCTTTCTCACAGGAGGCGCTAGTAAAACAATTACATAGCCTTGTCAAGGCTAAATTACAGATGAAACCTCTGTGCACCTCTACCCAAACATGGCCAACCACTCACAATTCGGTTTCCAAGATGCCTCATCTCCTATCATAGAAGAACTACTCCAATTTCACGACCACGCCTTAATGGTCGCCCTCGCTATTTGCAGTCTCGTCCTATACCTCCTAGCCCTAATGCTAACAGAAAAACTCTCGTCAAACACAGTTGACGCACAAGCAATCGAACTCGTCTGAACAATCCTCCCAGCTGTCGTACTAATCACGCTCGCCCTACCGTCCCTACGAATCCTCTACATAATGGACGAAATTAGCGAACCAGACCTTACCTTAAAAGCCATCGGGCACCAATGATACTGATCCTACGAATACACAGACTTCAAAGACCTCACATTCGACTCCTACATGGTCCCTACAGCAGATCTCCCCCTAGGACATTTCCGCCTACTAGAAGTCGACCACCGCGTTATCGTACCCACACACTCCACCGTCCGGGTCATCGTCACCGCCGATGATGTCCTCCATTCATGAGCCGTACCCAGCCTAGGCGTAAAAACCGACGCAATCCCAGGACGACTGAATCAAACCTCCTTCCTAGCCTCTCGGCCTGGAGTATACTACGGCCAATGCTCAGAAATCTGCGGAGCAAACCACAGCTTCATGCCCATCGTAGTAGAATCAGCTCCCCTCGCCAACTTCGAAAGCTGATCCTCTCTGTTATCCTCCTAACATTAAGAAGCTATGCTACAGCGCTAGCCTTTTAAGCTAGAGAGAGAGGGAAACCCCTCCTTAATGATATGCCCCAACTAAACCCAAACCCTTGATTTTTTATCATGCTCATTACATGACTTACCTTCTCCTTCATTATCCAGCCCAAACTCCTAACATTCGTAACCACTAACCCCCCATCCAGCAAAACACCAACAGCCCCAAGCACATCCCCTTGAACCTGACCATGAACCTAAGCTTTTTCGACCAATTCTCAAGCCCCTCCCTCCTAGGAATCCCCTTGATCCTCATCGCAATAACATTCCCAGCCCTCTTACTCCCCTCTCCCGGCAACCGCTGAGTTACAAGCCGCCTCTCCACGCTACAACTCTGACTTATCAACCTAATCACAAAACAACTAATAATCCCCTTAGATAAAAAAGGACACAAATGAGCCCTAGTACTGACATCTCTAATGATCTTCCTCCTGCTAATCAACCTACTAGGCCTCCTGCCCTACACTTTCACTCCTACTACCCAACTATCTATAAATCTAGCCCTAGCCTTCCCTTTATGACTTGCCACCCTCCTCACAGGCCTACGCAACCAACCCACTGCCTCCCTGGGCCACCTCCTACCAGAAGGAACTCCAACACCTCTAATCCCAGCCCTCATTCTAATCGAGACAACAAGCCTCCTAATCCGACCACTAGCCCTAGGTGTACGTCTAACAGCCAACCTCACGGCAGGCCACCTCTTAATCCAACTTATCTCCACGGCCACAGTAGCACTATTCTCAACAATACCAGCAGTCTCCCTACTAACCCTACTCGTACTTTTCCTGCTAACCCTGCTAGAAGTGGCCGTAGCCATAATTCAGGCCTACGTATTTGTACTACTGCTCAGCCTCTACCTCCAAGAAAACATCTAGACCACAAATGGCACACCAAGCACACTCTTACCACATAGTAGATCCCAGCCCATGACCTATCTTTGGAGCCGCCGCCGCGCTTCTAACTACCTCCGGCCTAACTATATGATTCCACTCCCACACCCCCTATCTTCTCGCTCTTGGACTGCTAACCACCGCCCTCGTCATATTCCAATGATGACGAGACATCATCCGAGAAAGCACATTCCAAGGCCACCACACTCCTACTGTCCAAAAAGGCTTACGATATGGCATGGTTTTATTCATCGCATCCGAAGCCCTTTTCTTCTTTGGCTTTTTCTGAGCTTTCTTCCACTCAAGCCTAGCCCCCACCCCAGAGCTAGGAGGGCAATGACCCCCAGTAGGAATCAAGCCCCTAAACCCAATAGAAGTCCCTCTCCTCAACACCGCCATTCTCCTAGCTTCCGGCGTCACCGTCACATGAGCCCACCACAGCATCACAGCCGCCCTCCGAAAACAGGCAATCCAAGCCCTCACCCTCACAGTCTTACTAGGCTTCTACTTCACCGCCCTACAAGCCATAGAGTATTACGAAGCCCCATTCTCCATCGCAGACGGAGTATACGGTTCTACTTTCTTCGTTGCCACTGGATTCCACGGCCTGCACGTCATCATTGGCTCCACCTTCCTCCTAGTATGCCTCTTCCGACTAATTAAATACCACTTCACATCAGGCCACCACTTCGGCTTTGAAGCAGCAGCCTGATACTGACACTTCGTAGACGTAGTCTGATTATTCCTCTACGTATCTATCTACTGATGAGGATCCTACTCTTCTAGTATATCAAATACAATTGACTTCCAATCTTTAGAATCTGGCTCAAACCCAGAGAAGAGTAATGAACATAATTACATTCATAATCTCCTTATCCCTCGCACTGAGCATCACCCTAACCCTATTAAACTTCTGACTCGCTCAAATAAACCCCGACCCAGAAAAACTATCCCCATACGAATGCGGATTTGACCCCCTAGGGTCTGCCCGATTGCCTTTCTCCATCCGCTTTTTCCTAGTAGCAATCTTATTCTTACTATTCGATCTAGAAATCGCCCTCCTACTGCCCCTCCCATGAGCCACCCAACTGCAAACCCCCCTCTCCACACTAACCTGAGCCTCAGCCCTCATCCTCCTCCTCACCCTAGGACTAATCCACGAATGAGCTCAAGGAGGGCTAGAATGGGCAGAATAACAGAAAGTTAGTCTAACCAAGACAGTTGATTTCGGCTCAACAGATTATAGCTACCACCCTATAACTTTCTTCATGACCCTACTCCACCTAAGCTTCTACTCCGCCTTCACCCTAAGTGCCCTAGGCCTAGCGTTCCACCGAACCCACCTAATCTCCGCCCTACTATGCTTGGAAAGCATAATATTAGCAATATACGTCGCCCTGTCAATATGACCAGTTCAAACCCAAACACTATCCTCCACTCTTCTACCAATTCTCATGCTAACCTTCTCTGCATGCGAAGCAGGAACCGGACTCGCCCTACTTGTAGCTTCCACCCGCACCCACGGCTCCGACCACCTTCACAATTTCAACCTCCTACAATGCTAAAAATCATAGTCCCAACACTCATGCTACTCCCCCTAACAATCCTCTCCCCCCGCAAACACCTTTGAACCAACACAACGGCGTACAGCCTATTAATTGCCGCCCTCAGCCTACAATGGCTCGCCCCAACCTACTACCCCAACAAAACCCTAACCCCGTGAACATCCGTAGATCAAATCTCCTCTCCCCTGCTAGTGCTGTCCTGCTGACTCCTCCCCCTCATAATCATAGCAAGCCAAAACCACCTAGAACAAGAGCCCACCTCCCGTAAACGAACCTTCATCTTAACTATAGTCCTAGCTCAACCTTTCATCCTCCTAGCCTTCTCAGCCTCAGAACTCATGCTCTTTTACATCGCATTCGAAGCAACCCTAATCCCAACCCTCATCCTAATCACCCGATGAGGCAGCCAGCCAGAACGACTAAACGCAGGCATCTACCTACTATTCTACACACTCGCAAGCTCCCTCCCCCTACTAATCACAATCCTCCACCTCCACAATCAAATCGGTACCCTCTACCTCCCCATACTCAAACTCGCACACCCCACAATAACTAACTCATGGGCAAACCTCCTATCCGGTCTAGCCCTCCTCCTTGCTTTCATGGTCAAAGCCCCACTATACGGCTTGCACCTATGACTACCCAAAGCTCACGTAGAAGCCCCAATTGCTGGCTCAATGCTTCTCGCCGCCCTCCTACTAAAGCTAGGAGGCTACGGCATCATACGAATTACCATTCTAGTAAACCCCTCATCAAACAACCTTCACTACCCATTCATCACTCTAGCCCTATGAGGCGCACTAATAACCAGCGCCATTTGCCTACGACAAATCGACCTAAAGTCACTAATCGCCTACTCTTCCGTAAGCCACATAGGTTTAGTCATCGCCGCAACCATAATCCAAACCCAATGAGCATTTTCCGGAGCAATAATCCTGATAATCGCGCACGGACTCACCTCCTCTATACTATTCTGCCTAGCCAATACCAACTATGAACGAACCCATAGCCGAATCCTCCTACTCACACGAGGCCTCCAACCACTCCTACCCCTCATAGCAACTTGATGGCTGCTAGCAAACCTAACAAACATAGCCCTTCCTCCCACAATCAACTTGATAGCCGAACTAACCATCATAATCGCCCTATTCAACTGATCCTCACTCACAATCATTCTAACCGGGTCTGCAATCCTACTAACCGCCTCATACACACTGTACATACTAATAACAACCCAGCGAGGAGTCCTCCCATCCCACATCACATCCATCCAAAACTCCACAACACGAGAACACCTGCTTATAGCCCTCCACATAATCCCCATAATACTCCTCATCCTCAAACCCCAACTCATCTCGGGCATCCCTATATGCAGGCATAGTTTCAACTCAAACATTAGACTGTGATTCTAAAGATAGAAGTTAAAACCTTCTTGCCCGCCGAGGGGAGGTTTAACCAACAAGAACTGCTAATTCTTGCATCTGAGTCTAAAGCCTCAGCCCCCTTACTTTCAAAGGATAACAGTAATCCAATGGTCTTAGGAGCCACTCATCTTGGTGCAAATCCAAGTGAAAGTAATGGACTTCCCACTCACCCTAAGTGCCCTCCTACTACTAACCTTAGCCACTCTTTTCACCCCCATCATCTTCCCCCTACTATCCAATAACCTCAAAAACACCCCCGCCACCATCACAAACACAGTCAAGACTGCTTTCCTAATTAGCCTAATCCCCATAACATTCCACATCTACTCAGGAACAGAAAGCCTAATCTTCCTGGGGGAATGAAAATTCATCATAAACTTTAAAATCCCCCTTAGCCTAAAAATAGACTTCTACTCCCTCACCTTCTTCCCAATCGCCCTATTCGTCTCATGATCCATCCTACAATTCGCAACATGATACATAGCCTCGGACCCCTACATTACAAAATTCTTTACCTACCTCCTAATCTTCTTAGTCGCAATACTCATCCTAATCGTAGCCAACAACCTTTTCGTACTATTCATCGGCTGAGAAGGAGTAGGCATCATATCTTTCCTCCTAATCAGCTGATGACACGGACGAGCAGAAGCCAACACCGCCGCCCTCCAAGCCGTGCTCTACAACCGAGTAGGAGATATCGGCCTTATCCTCTGCATAGCATGGCTGGCTTACACAACAAACACCTGAGAGCTCCAACAACTGCCAACCTCCGCCCAAACCCCCACTCTCCCTCTCCTAGGCCTAATCCTGGCTGCAACTGGCAAGTCCGCCCAATTTGGCCTACACCCCTGACTTCCCGCCGCTATAGAAGGCCCAACTCCTGTCTCCGCCCTTCTACACTCCAGCACAATAGTGGTAGCCGGGATCTTCCTACTCATCCGAACCCACCCCCTCTTCAACAACAATCAAACTGCCCTTACCCTCTGCCTCTGCCTAGGAGCCCTCTCCACACTATTCGCAGCCACGTGCGCCCTAACCCAAAACGACATCAAAAAAATCATTGCCTTCTCCACCTCAAGCCAACTAGGCCTAATAATAGTCACGATTGGACTAAACCTACCACAACTAGCCTTCCTACACATCTCAACACACGCATTCTTCAAGGCAATACTGTTCCTCTGCTCCGGATCCATCATTCACAGCCTCAACGGAGAACAAGACATCCGAAAAATAGGAGGACTCCAAAAAATATTACCAACAACCACATCCTGCCTAACCATCGGCAATCTAGCTCTAATAGGAACACCATTCCTAGCAGGCTTCTACTCAAAAGACCAAATCATCGAAAGCCTAAACACCTCCTACCTAAACGCATGGGCCCTTGTCCTCACCCTACTAGCCACATCATTCACAGCAGTCTACACAATTCGCATGACCATGCTCGTTCAGGCCGGCTTTACACGAATCCCTCCCCTCGCCCCAATAAACGAGAACAACCCCGCAGTGACATCCCCCATCACCCGACTTGCACTAGGAAGCATCACTGCAGGCCTCCTAATCACCTCATACACCCTCCCCACAAAAACCCCACCTATAACCATGCCACTGTCCATCAAAATCACAGCCCTCGTAGTCACAATTCTAGGCGCTGCCCTCGCCCTCGAAATATCAAAATTCACCCAAACCCATATCCTAACCAAACAAAACCCATACCGCAACTTCTCCACCTCACTAGGTTACTTCAACCCCCTAACTCACCGACTCACCACAAAAACCCTACTAGCCGGAGGCCAGAACATTGCCTCTCACCTAGTAGACCTTTCCTGATTCAAACTAATAGGCCCAGAAGGACTAGCCCACCTACAACTAAAAGCAGCCAAAACTGCTACCACTCTCCACCCTGCCCTAATTAAAGCCTACCTAGGATCCTTCGCTCTATCCATCCTCATCCTGGTAGCATCCAACTACAGAACCAACTAATGGCACTCAATCTTCGCAAAAATCACCCCCTACTAAAAATCGTCAACGACTCCCTAATTGACCTACCAACACCATCAAACATCTCAACTTGATGAAACTTTGGATCCCTCTTAGGCATCTGCTTAGTCACACAAATCGTCACAGGACTACTGCTAGCCATACACTACACAGCAGACACCTCCCTAGCCTTTAACTCCGTCGCACACATATGCCGAAACGTCCAATTCGGATGACTTATCCGCAACCTACACGCAAACGGAGCCTCCTTCTTTTTCATCTGCATTTACCTACATATCGGACGAGGCCTCTACTACGGCTCATATCTAAACAAAGAGACCTGAAACGTCGGAGTTGTCCTCCTCCTAACACTTATAGCAACCGCCTTCGTAGGCTACGTTCTACCCTGAGGCCAAATGTCATTCTGAGGGGCCACAGTAATCACAAACCTATTCTCAGCAATCCCGTACATCGGCCAAACCCTAGTAGAGTGAGCGTGAGGTGGATTCTCAGTAGACAACCCCACCCTAACCCGATTCTTCGCCCTACACTTTCTCCTTCCCTTTGTCATCGCAGGGTTCACCCTAGTACACCTCACACTCTTACACGAAACAGGGTCAAACAACCCCCTAGGCATCCCATCAGACTGCGACAAAATCCCATTCCACCCCTACTACTCCACAAAAGACATTCTAGGCTTTGCCTTCATACTAATCCTCCTCGCCTCCCTAGCTCTCTTCTCGCCCAACATACTAGGAGACCCAGAAAACTTCACACCAGCCAACCCCCTAGCCACACCCCCACACATCAAACCCGAATGATACTTCCTATTCGCCTACGCTATCCTCCGATCTATCCCAAACAAACTAGGCGGAGTACTGGCCCTAGCTGCATCCGTACTAGTTCTATTCCTCATCCCACTCCTACACACATCCAAACTACGCTCAATAACCTTCCGTCCCCTCTCCCAAATCCTATTCTGAACCCTAGTAGCCAACCTCCTAGTACTAACCTGAGTAGGAAGCCAACCTGTCGAACACCCTTTCATCATCATCGGCCAAGTAGCCTCTGCCACATACTTCACAATCATCCTAATTCTCTTCCCCATCGTATCCATCCTAGAGAACAAAATACTAAAACTCTAACAAACTCTAATAGTTTATGAAAACATTGGTCTTGTAAGCCAAAGATTGAAGACTACACCCCTTCTTAGAGTTATGGGACCCCCCCCCTCCCCCCCCAGCACTGCTTTCAGTGCTTTTCTAGGGTATGTATATCTTTGCATTACATTATATACCCCATACGCATTTCATGTAATGTAGGACCTTCCACATACTACCCAGTGTCATACGCCCCCGCACCCCAGTTTCCGACGACCATGATCTTTTTTTAGGTTCGTGTTCGTCCCCGTGACATCTTTGCGTCAGGTACCATCCGACCCAGGCGATTCTACCTAAAGGCCCGCGGCAAGCGTTACTCAAGCTCGATAATACTCCACCGTGCTCCACGGTTAGTCCTCCCTACGGATGAATGTCCCAGTACACCTTTGAATGCCCGTATACATACATTTCGCCCACCTCCAAACACCTATCCCTCTCCAACGACTTTCATGAGCTCCCAAGCCAGAGAACCTGGTTATCTATTGGTCGCGCTTCTCACGAGAACCGAGCTACTCAACGTCAGATGTGCCCTAGTTATTGGCGTCAGGGGCATACTTTCCCTCTTACCCTCGAAGCCCTCCTTGCTCTTTTGCGCCTCCCGTGGTAACTTCAGGTCCATTCCTTTCCCGTCTCTCTTTTCCTTGCCCTTCACTGATACAAGTGGTCGGTTGTATCACTCCCCTCTCCCTTCGTTATTCCGGCATACCGACCTTTTACCCTTTCCTCTTTTTGGGGGTCGCTTCAATAGGCCCTTCCAGTGCGTAGCAGGAGATATCTTCCTCTTGACATGTACATCACATGACCGCCGCGCTGCTGAATCCCCGAAACCACCTCTTATGTCATGGTCGAAGTATAAGTCCTACGCAAATCTGACACTGATGCACTTTGACCCCATTCATGGAACCCGCGCTATTTGCCTCATAGGCACTATATAATGCAATGGTCACCGGACATGTTTATCATATTCACACTTTCCTGAGACTTACAGCTAAACACCTATTTTCATCGTTCATTTTTTATCTTGACATTTTTTTCCATCCACACAACCAATCAACAAGCTCCATTTACCTGCATTCGACCCGATCATTTCATCACACGTTAAAAATTTTTCACCACACTATCAAACTACCTCAAATATACCTACCTCAAGGGAAAAGGAGTCAAACCTTCATCACCAACTCCCAAAGCTGGCATTTTAACTAAACTATCCCCTGATCCCCACACACTACACAGCCCGAATCGCCCCTCGAGACAAGCCCCGCACAAGCTCCAACACCACAAACAGAGTCAACAACAGCCCTCATCCCCCAATCAAAAACAACCCCGCCCCCCATGAATATAACACAGCAACCCCCTCAAAATCCGTCCGCACAAACGACAGACCCGCATTATTCACCGTCCCCCCCTCAGCCAAAACTTCAAAACCTCCCCCCACAGCAGCCCCTACCATAACAACTAACCCCATCCCTAAACCATAACCAACAACCCCTCAATCAACCCACGCTTCAGGATAAGGATCGGCCGCTAACGACACTGAGTAAACAAACACCACTAACATCCCCCCTAAATAAACCATCACCAGCACCAACGACACAAAAGACACCCCCAAACTCACTAATCAACCGCACCCAGCAACAGATGCCACAACCAACCCTAACACCCCATAATAAGGAGAAGGATTAGACGCAACTGCCAACCCCCCTAGAACAAAACAAAAACTCATAAATAGAACAAACTTTATCATAGTTTCCGCCCGGACTCTCTCCGAGACCTGCAGCCTGAAAAGCTGCCGCTATAACAATTTAACTACAGAAACCCATCACCACGACAAACCCTCACAAAATACGCAACCACATTCGCTTCTATTGCTTGATTTATAACAATACCAACTTTCCCTACACAGTAAGACAAACAACAACATTTTTTTCACGAGCCATCACTTTCACCAACCCCACACCAAACATAGCCCAAATCCCCTGCCATTAAAAAGCAAACAAAAAGACAAACCACACACACACACTCATTGACCAACACCCATCT